AGAGTTAGCGCCGGACTAGCCGAAAATCTGAGTTTATCGGAAGCTTGGTCTAAAATTCCCGAAAAATTAGCTTTTTATGATTACATTGGTAATAATCCGGCAAAAGGGGGATTATTCAGAGCAGGCTCAATGGACAACGGGGATGGAATAGCTGTTGGATGGTTAGGACACCCCGTCTTTAGAGATAAAGAAGGGCGCGAGCTTTTTGTACGTCGTATGCCTACTTTTTTTGAAACATTTCCGGTAGTTTTAGTAGATGGAGACGGAATTGTGAGAGCCGATGTTCCTTTTAGAAGGGCAGAATCAAAGTATAGTGTTGAACAAGTAGGTGTAACTGTCGAGTTCTATGGTGGCGAACTCAATGGAGTTAGTTATGGTGATCCTGCTACTGTAAAAAAATACGCTAGACGTGCCCAATTAGGTGAAATTTTTGAATTAGATCGGGCTACTTTGAAATCCGATGGTGTTTTTCGTAGCAGTCCAAGGGGTTGGTTCACTTTTGGGCATGCTACGTTTGCTTTGCTCTTCTTTTTTGGACACATTTGGCATGGTGCTAGAACCTTGTTCAGAGATGTTTTTGCTGGTATTGATCCAGATTTGGATGCTCAAGTGGAATTTGGAGCATTTCAAAAAATTGGGGATCCAACTACAAGGAGACAAGTAGTCTGATACAACATTGCTCTGGTATCTTTCGCCTCTATTTTTTTTGATTTGACATAAGGTACCGGAGAAATCTTGATTTGAATCACCATTTATTCTTTGACTCTTTACTTTTCTTTATATGGTAAATGATCCCAAATGAATAGGTGTGGAAGCTATAATTGTAAACCACGATCGAATCTATGGAAGCATTGGTTTATACATTCCTTTTAGTCTCGACTTTAGGGATAATTTTTTTCGCTATCTTTTTTCGAGAACCGCCTAAGGTTCCGACTAAAACTAAAAAAATGAAATAATTTTTCATTATCTCAATTGAAGTAATGAGCCTCCCAATATGGGAGACTCATTACTTCAACTAGTCCCCGTGTTCTTCGAATGGATCTCTTAGTTGTTGAGAGGGTTGCCCAAAAGCGGTATATAAGGCGTACCCAGTAAAGCTTACAAGTAAACCAGATATGGAGATGGCGACTAGGGTTGCTGTTTCCATTTTTAGATAATTTCAAGATCACAATGGATCTACGATAAGATCGTTTATTTACAACTACAACGGAATGGTATACAAAGTCAACAGATCTCAACCAAGGAATAGTATTTTATGGCTACACAAACCGTTGAGGGTAGTTCTAGATCTGGGCCAAGACGAACTACTGTAGGGAATTTATTGAAACCATTGAATTCGGAATATGGTAAAGTAGCACCGGGCTGGGGGACTACACCACTTATGGGGGTCGCAATGGCTCTATTTGCGATATTCCTATCTATTATTTTGGAAATTTATAATTCTTCCGTTTTACTGGATGGAATTTCAATGAGTTAGGTTCATAAGAACTATAAAGTCCTAGTTTTTCAATCAAAAAAATTACTTTACTTAAGAAAGACTCGGATTTCTAGACTATTCTGGTAGTTCGACCGTGAGATTTATTTGTTTCGGTATTTCCGGAATATGAGTGTGTGACTTGTTATAATTGATCCTATTGATAATACAGAAAATGGGCCTGTCATCTCTATCAAGATGATTCTACCTCGTCGGATATTTATTCTAGTATCTGGAGCACGGAATATATAGAATAGATCAAGAAAAGAAATATTTGAACTATGATTCATACCTACTATTTACTATTCAGACTTCGCAACCGGACTCAAAAAAAAATTCAAATAGGTATTTCCTAAATCAAACGATTTTTCTTCTTTCAGTTTGAACAAAGGACAAATGTTTCTCTAGATTTTGTTGAGTCATTACATCCATTCATTGAATAAGTGATCATCAAACGGTTCTTACTCAGAGAACCTTTGAGTTTAGCTTGAGGCTTTGCTTGATTAAATCATCGTGGTTCTAGTATGAATCTGAGGTTTCAATTGATTCATAGGGTCTCAACAAGGGAATTCCTATCAATAGCAAAACTATTGTTAATCTGCATTACGCACAAAAAAACAACAAATCAAATAACAAATAAAAAAATAGGGAAGAGAAGATTCAAGAGGCCTGTACCGATCAACATAAAGAAAGATGGATGAGCCAACTTGATATTTTTGGCATTATCATCACAAAGAAGAGATTCCGGATTTTTGTTACTTCGTATCTTTGGGGCAAATCGAATCAAGTGGCTAAGAAGTTTTGAACTTTCTATTACATATCCGTTGAAATCAGTATTTGTGTGTTTCCGCTTGAGCCGCACGAGATGAAATTCTCATATACGGTTCTCAGAGGGGGAATTCCTTTGGATTACCTATCTCAATAAGGTATATGATTGGTTTGAGGAACGTCTCGAGATTCAGGCGATTGCGGATGATATAACTAGTAAATATGTTCCTCCTCATGTCAACATATTTTATTGTTTAG